CTTTCTTGACCTAACTAAAAAGATGCGCATTTCTAATATATATATGAAAAATACAAAATAGAACTTCTAAAGCAAAAGAAAATAGAAATTAATAGTCTTAGAATATAGTTGAACCAAAACACCTATTTTTTTGAGTGATCATGTGATAACTTTTTGTTCTCATTCATTCAAGATATTTAAGATATTATATGAGTGAACTCATTACGGAATCTAATTAGTTAAAATGAAAGTAAAAGTTTTATAAGATTAATGTTCGCTCTAAAATATATAGATTCGATCCAATAAAACAAATGATAAAAATAGGAATAATTTTCTAATTTGATTCCATAATGATTGGAAAAGAGTTAGTCTTATTTTAAAACGAAATTACACTACCCAGTTCTTATTATTCGTTTATAAGTTGAATTGAAAAATGATCCAAGAATGCATTTGCTGATTGCAAACGCGGTATGGGTAGATGTTACAGATGATGAATCAATTTTTTTATATAGTTGTGACTTTATCCTTGTTAGTGCTGTCTATAATGATAGATGACTCAAAAACTTTCAATTGGTTTTTTTCTCCTATTTTGCAAAAAAGGAAACTCAGGTAAGTGCTTTTTTATAAACATATGTATAAAAAGACCATATTTCATTTAGCTCCTTGATGCCTACCATAACTAGTTATTTCGGTTTTCTACTAACGGCTTTAACTATAACCTCAGCTCTATTTATTGGTCTGAGCAAGATACGACTTATTTGAAATTAATTGCACAAAATCTTTCTGCGAACTTCTGTGTATTTTTACCCCGTTAATTGCCAATTTTTGGTCATTGAGATTCATGGTAATTCGGATTAATATTTAGGTATAGATATTACCTCTTTTTTCTCCTTTCAAACAAATTGAAATGATTGAAGTTTTTCTATTTGGAATTGTGTTAGGTCTAATTCCTATTACTTTGGCTGGATTATTTGTAACTGCCTATTTACAATACAGGCGTGGCGATCAGTTAGACCTTTGATTAATTAATATCTCTTTTTTTGATTGACCTCCTCCTTTCTTTAATATCTAGGAGGTCAAATAAAGATTGCTGTTCCAGTTAGTGTTTCAGTCAAATTCCATCGAAGAAGATACAAATCACGCTCTGTAGGATTTGAACCTACGACATCGGGTTTTGGAGACCCACGTTCTACCGAACTGAACTAAGAGCGCTTTCTTCTCATAAAAGAAAAGACTGTAAAGAAAAGGATTGGCCCCAATACATCTTGTATGCATACACATATAGTATCATCATAAGAATAAAAGATTCTATATGATATGTCCAACGTGAATTGATCTCAAAAAATCCCTCGTTACTGCTCAAAGGAGCAGTAATAGGTAGGGATGACAGGATTTGAACCCGTGACATTTTGTACCCAAAACAAACGCGCTACCAAGCTGCGCTACATCCCTTCCATTGGTCTACAGTGTCATTGTAGAGAATTCCTGTCTTGTTTTCCACATCGTTATTGCCTCTATTAAAATCTAGAATTTTTATGTCCATTTCGCCTTTTTGGTCTCATTTAACATATAATAATAGTAAAATACTTCTGGAACCCCTAGGAAAAATAAACGAGTCTTTTTGGGGAATAGTGGGGAAGAAAAGGACGTTTTTTCTGTATTTAACAAAAAGGAAATCTTATTTACTGGATGATTGTACATTTCAATATGTATTATCTTATGTATGTATTACTATAAAAGGAGGTTTTTCAATGCGAGATCTAAAAACATATCTTTCCGTGGCACCGGTACTAAGTACTCTATGGTTCGGTTCTTTGGCAGGTTTATTGATAGAGATTAATCGTTTTTTCCCGGATGCGTTGACGTTCCCCTTTTTTTCATTCTAGTTATTGACGTGGGAAGGAATAAAGAAGATTAGAGATACAATTAAATAAAGCCCCTTCTTTTCTCTTTTTTCCCTAGAAAAAGGGAGGAAAGAGAAAGAATATTATATTCAACAGCTGTGAGAGTCGGGTTCAGGTTGGAATTAAATTAATATGAATTTCTATGTATTAAATTTCTATGGAAGTCGAATACAAACTCTGGTTCTAGGGAAAGCGTATTCTAGACGATAATTATATGAAATACTGTATACTGTACTGTTGAAATATAGTTTAGAAATCTTTCTATCGTATTTCCTATATTGATTGTAATGAAATCTTGCATAAGAGGATAGCTAGTTACAAATTTTTTCCTTCCTTTCTTCTTTTTCGTTTCGAATTGAAAAAGGAAGAGTTGAGTAAATGAAAAATCCAAAGGAGGTTCATGGCTAAGGGTAAAGATGTGCGAATACCGGTTCTTTTGGAATGTACCGCTTGTGTTCGAAACGGTGTTAATAAGGAATCAACGGGGATTTCCAGATATATTACTCAAAAGAACCGGCACAATACGCCTAATCGATTGGAGTTGCTAAAATTCTGTCCATATTGTAACAAACATACGATTCATGGGGAGATAAAGAAATAGATCGAACGAACCGAGCACCGGCGCCCTTATCTTTCTTACAAGGAAAGGGCAAAAATGACATTATATATATAACATATTTAACATAGTTAAAGATAATTATAAACAAACCAAATCCTATTTATTTATTCTAATAAAAGATACGGTTGAAATAGGATTTTAGGGATAAGAAATAAACTAACCAAACCATGGAAAAATCTAAGCGAACTTTTCTTAAATCCAAGCGATCTTTTCGTAGGCGTTTGCCCCCGATCCAATCGGGGGATCGAATTGATTATAAAAACATGAGTTTAATTAGTCGATTTATTAGTGAACAGGGAAAAATATTATCTAGACGAGTGAATAGATTGACCTTGAAACAACAACGATTAATTACTATTGCTATAAAACAAGCTCGTATTTTATCTTTGTTACCTTTTCTTAATAATGAGAAACAATTTGAAAGAACCGAGTCGACCACCAGAACTCCCAGTCTTAGAGCCAGAAAAAGATAGGTTTACTCTTTCTTCACTTGAATTCAAATGCCCATCCGAACTCAAACGCGGATTTCTTTTTTGTTGGAAAAATCCAAGAATCCGGATTGAAGTCTCGTGTCGTAAGAAAAAAAAAAAGAATAATCTGGGAAGAATAAAATTTTTTATTGAACGTGTTGATTCATATTTATTTTGACTACTTTCTGATATTTTATCATATTCTAATTCTATTCATTTTTATTCGATCTTCCCGGAGTTCATTCTCCGGGCAACTCCGTTTAACCGGTGGATTCTTTCCAACCTACTTCTTTTATGATCTCATTGGAAATCATATAAAGACAATTCCTATTTGATATAGCTATTTGTGCAAGTATTTTACGATTAAGAAGCAACTGTCTCTTGTACAGATCATTTATTAATCTACTATAACTATAGCATACCCCCCTTTCACGAATTGCTGCATTTATTCGAGTGATCCACAAACGACGAAAGTTTCTTTTTTGCCTATCCCTATCCCGATGAGCCGAAACCAAAGCTCTTATTTTTTGTTGAGTAATAGTTCGAGTAAGTCTTGAATGAGCCCCCCGAAAGCTTGATGCAAATAAACGAATTTTTGTTCTACGTCTCCGAGCGATATATCCCCGTCTAATTCTGGTCATTGAATAAATGAAACTTTAACGAATAACTAATAGATTTCCTTTCTTTCAGTTATTCTTTTGCCCCTTTCCTAGTATATTAATAACAAAACGGATTTTTCCAATGTATAAACTAAAAATTCCAATGGCTTTCGCTACTATAACCTTCCCAACCACGATTTTTTATTTTTTTATAGGCATTTCACCTCGAAATACGAAATTGTACTATACTAGGTTAAAAAAAATAGCAATGATAACTAAATAGTGGATTCCATCGTTTCTATGGTTACTTCTTAAACGGTGAGGTCTTCTCTATACACCGGAGCCCTTACTTCATTTAATCAATGTTATTGCTAACTTGTATAGTTCACATTCTTCGGCTCTACCCATGAATTATCCAGTAATAGGTCTTTCACAACGAGCTCTACCTATACAGTAACGGTATTTAATTATGAAAGTTGGCTGGGTAGCTGACCCTGTTAGTCCGTTCTTGCAAGAGGGGTCTATGTTACTAAGATTTCCTCCGCTTAATGGATAACCATTTGCTACCAATGGAGAATTACTTCTCATCTTGAATTGAGGTGAGTGGTTTTACACCAATAGAAACCATAAATTTCATACACAATAAAAGGGATATGACCCCATTTTCTTATTTTTAGATAGTAAATGTAGTTTGTTTTTCCGTTCTATCCTATTTGATCATTGATATTCGAACATTGTTCTCTTTCCTTTGTTCTAGTTTATGATCTGAACGAGTCGCACATACACCCTAGTACATGTTCCTCGACGCTGAGGGCATCCCCGAAGCGCGGGGGATTTTGTGACATTTCTGATTGGCTGTCTTGTATTTCTAATAAGTTGTTTAATCGTTGGCATGTTGAATCATATACATAATGGGCTGGTTTAGATCGATCCTAACCGTATGATTATGAATGACTTTTATTCAATAGAATAGAATCGATAGATCAATAGAATCATCAATCAATAGATAGTAAATAAATAAAAGTCATAGAATATTAAACGCGGCAGGGTTCATTTTAAATCACGAATTGACGCGAAATTCAGGCTATTTATTGTCATTCAACCGCTACAAGATCAACAATTCCATAAGCTTGGGCCTCTGTTGCTGACATAAAAATATCTCTTTCCATGTCTTCGGATACAACCCAGAAGGGTTTCCCCGTTCTTTGTACATAAACCCTTGTCAGGGTTTCACGTAGTTTCAGCAGTTCTCCCACTTCCAGGATGAATTCTCCCGTTGCTACTTCAGAAAAAGAACCAGCGGGTTGATGGATCATTACCCTGATGATATAAGATAAAAAAGGTTTCTCTATTTCGCATGATGAGGGGAAGATAAAAGAAAGATAAAAGAATAACAAGAAAAAAGATAGAATCGAACAACCGTACGGGCATTATGCATTGCATACGGCTCTACAATAAAATTGACCCTTACCTTCAAAAAAATAGGATCGATCAGACCCCGATCGGTAAATGATCAACTTACCACCCTTCTTTTCGGAGGAATTCAAAAATACTATGATGGCTCCGTTGCTTTCTATATTTATTATATTTTTTTGTCTGTGATTTGTCTGTCATTCAGCAATCCCAAGGTTGCTTTTTTGTTTGATCAAATAAACTAAGGAAAAAAGAATCTTGTTTTTTTTTTCGCTCTATACTATAAATATTGTTAAGAGACCTCAGGTGTGAAAAAAGTTTGTGACGCTGAACTGGACTTCCGATAATAAAATAGGAAATACCTTTTTCTCATATTACTCTCTCAATACATAATCTAATGTTTTGAAAACAAAATTTCTTATATCGAATTCAAAGTGCCATGCTATTATTACTTAAATATTCATATTTCATATGGCGAAGGCATAGTCTTCTTTTTTCTCTCAAATAAAAGCCTCATTGGCGCCAAGCGTGAGGGAATGCTAGACGTTTGGTAATTTCTCCTCCGACCAGGATAAAAGATCCCATTGAAGCGGCTGATCCCATGCATATTGTCTGTACATCTGGTTGTACAAATTGCATAGTATCATAAAGAGCCACCCCCGGTATTACCCATCCGCCAGGAGAGTTTATAAACAAATACAGATCTTGGGTATCATTCTCCATACTGAGATATATCATAAGACCAATAAGTTGATTTGAGATCTCGCTATCAACCTCTTGACCTAAAAAAAGTAATCTTTCTCGATAAAGTCGGTTGATTAGGGTCAAATTGTATCCCCCCGGAACCGTACAGGCGCCTTTTGACGCATACGGTTCAAAAAAAACAAAAGAATCAATGTGTAGATTCCTATACTTTTTCTTTTTTCATAGCAAGTTCCTTCTAACTTATAATGATTTCCTTGATTTTTCACTAAACACGAGTTTGTCTTCCTTTCCTTATAACTTAACTATTAACTAGAATATAAAAAAGAATTCATTAAACTTATCCAACTAACTTTTCATTGATGGATTCTTTCATCGAGATTCAATCCAAATCACGATGTCATTTTCTTGTTCTTAAATGGGCCCCTTTAATCTTTTTAGGTTTATGCTCTACTCCGGGTAAAGATCCGCCCTATTTTTATTTGCACATATAGTACAAATGCTCCCATTACCACTTCTTTTAGTTATCCCTTCTTTTTTTTTTTTCAATTCACGCAGTTCGTAAAATAGTTGAAGGCTTCATGCATATTACTCAATTGATTGATTAACAGAAGAGTTTGAAATAACTTCTACTTACAAAAAAGAGATTTCTTTAAAAAAAGGAATCCTTTATGATATAAAATAGATACCACTTGGTTTTTTTAAACGGAGCCTGGATACTTCAATGTAGTAGTCCAACTAAGCCAACCATAAAATCTTCTAATTGATAATAGTAATTCGAATCCCCCCCAAAAAGTGGATCTAATTGCACTTCACGCTCCAAATTTTTGATGATTCCATTAATCTTTCGTGGGCGAAACAGGGGATATCTCGAGTGGGGAGAAAACGGGAAAATCCCATATGGCCCAATATATCTGACAAGTCGCACTATATGTCAACCCAAGTTGCATCTTCCTCTCCAGGACTTCGAAAAGGTACTTTTGGAACACCAATAGGCATTAAATGAAAGAAAAAAGAACTAAGTACTATATTTTACTTTGATGTGGAAACGTAACAAAGCCTTTATTATTATCTTTTATTATTATCTATTATTATCTTTATAATATAATCTTTATTATTTTATTATCTTTATAATATAATATTGTACTTTATCCTAATCATATTTTATTTTATTCATAAATAAGAGAAATAGAGAAAGTCAGAAAAAAATACGGTAAAAATATGACAAATAGTGTCCTCTAATGATAAACAAGTATGGGCACATTCGCTCATATAAAATGGCATTAACCCTCCCATTGCGTATTGGTACTTATCGAGTATAGAATAAATCTGCTTCTCTTTGTTCCTACGAACAAAATTGTTCCATTATTACCAACAGAATAGAACAAATATGAACCCTTACGTTGAAATAACCCACTAAATAGTGGGGTACATAACATAGTCATAGTCTTTTACAATGCAATAAAGTTACGTAGTGTCTTTTTTCTTTCATAAAGGGGTATTTCCATGGGTTTGCCTTGGTATCGTGTTCATACCGTTGTATTGAATGATCCCGGACGGTTGCTTTCTGTTCATATAATGCATACAGCTTTGGTTGCTGGTTGGGCCGGTTCGATGGCCCTGTATGAATTAGCAGTTTTTGATCCTTCTGACCCTGTTCTTGATCCAATGTGGAGACAGGGTATGTTCGTTATACCCTTCATGACTCGTTTAGGAATAACCAATTCATGGGGTGGTTGGAGTATCACGGGGGGAACTATAACGAATCCGGGTATTTGGAGTTATGAAGGTGTGGCTGGAGCGCATATTGTGTT